AAAAAAAAAAAAAAAGGGGGGGGGGGGGGGGGGGGTGCCCAGTATCTAGCTTTGTCTAATTGTTTCTCCACCATTCCTTATTTTTTTTCTCTATTCTCTATTCATTGTTGCTCTCACATGACCCCGTATCATAGAACTATAAAAAAAAAATATCTTCTCTTGATATGAGACAGATAGAAAAAAGATTGAGTGAATAGATGAAATAACTGGGAAATTATGGGATTACCATCAATCAGATGGTTTTCGTTGGGACTCCACCAACAAACAAAAGGTCAATCTTGCTTATTGTACCTCTATTGAATAAATATTGAATAAACCCGACATTTTTTTCCTACCGGAATTCCTTATTTATTTCCCCACTCATACTTCATCCCTTATCTATGTTGTAGTGTCACTCCAACACAAGTCCTTGTTTTATTTATTGAATTGGTTTTCTCAACATTCAATTCATATTGACAATGGTGTATCGAACAAATATAATTCGATCGTGGATAAATGGATCTATTTATCCACATTTCATAAGTTTGTTTCTTTATTTCACTCAAACGATGGGTTCGTCAATTTCGTTGTGACACAAGAAGTATCTTAGTTAATATAATGAAAAAAAAAAAAATAGAGTATGGGTAGTCTATAAATTTTTACATCTATTTAGATTTTCTCTATAATTTATCCCAGAATCTGTTGTATTTTCATCTGATCTCTGTTCATTTTTATGTTCACAATTGATCATCAAATCTTTCTTTTTGATCTGTTGCTAGTTCAATGTTTTGGCGAGGTCGGGCAATCGAATCTCTTTATTTATTTTTTATTCCGATCGTATCTACACACCCTATTTATATGGGTTGCTAACTCAACGGTAGAGTACTCGGCTTTTAAGTGCGGCTATGGTCTTTTACACATTTTGATGAAGCAACGGATTCGTCCATACCATTGGTAGAGTTTGTAAGACCACGACTGATCCTGAAAGGGAATGAAAGGAAAAAACAGCATGTCGTATCAATGGAGAACTCTTAGAATACTTCATCCTTAACGGATCGATACAAAATCTTGTTTTGATTCTTTTCTTGGAAAGGGGTCAAATCAATTCAAGTTGGGTCGAGTGAATAAATGGATAGAGCCCTATAGCTCCAATTATAGGGAAACCAAAAGCAACGAGCTTCTGTTTGTTCTTAATTCGAATGATTACCCGATCTAATTAGACGTTAAAAATATATTAGTGCCTGATGTGGGAAAGGGTTCTCTTGTGAGTGGATCATCAATTCCTTTTTTTTTATGAATCCTAACTATTCTCTATTATGTTCTCTATTATGTAGTGGAGACGAATGTGTAGAAGAAACGGTATACTGATCAAAATTCATTATTCCAAAGTCAAAAGAGTGATCGGGTTGTAAAAATAAAGGATTTCTAACCATCTCTTGTAACTATAACGAACATAAATAAATTGGATGGAAATAGGATCCGTTGATTGTCCTTTCTGGCTCCGGGGTATCTATTCTTTTCTTACTATATACCTTGTTCTGACCGTATCGTACTATGTATTATTTGATAACTCAAGAAATCCCCCATTTGGTTCAAGTGTAATTTCAAATGGAAATGGAGGAACTACAAGGATATTTAGAAATGGATGGATTTCGGCAACAATACTTCCTATATCCGTTTCTATTTCAGGAATATATCTACGCGCTTGCTCATGGTCATGCTTTAAATGGATCGATTCTTTATGAACCGGTGGAAAATTTAGATCATGACAATAAATCCAGTTCACTAATTGTGAAACGTTTAATTACTCGAATGCATCAACAGAATCGTTTGATTATTTCGGTTAATGATTCTAATCAAAATCGATTCGTTGGGCACAACAATCATTTTGATTCTCAAATGATATCGGAGGGTTTTGCAGTCGTTGTGGAAATTCCATTCTCGCTGCGATTGGTATCTTCCCTAAAAGAAAAAGAAATAGCAAAATCTCATAATTTACGATCTATTCATTCAATATTTCCCTTTTTCGAGGACAAGTTATCACATTTAAATCATGTGTCAGATATACTAATACCTCACCCCATCCATCTGGAAATCTTGGTTCAAACCCTTCACTCTTGGATACAAGATACTCCTTCGTTGCATTTATTGCGACTCTCTCTCTACGAGTATTGGAATTCAAATAGTCTCATTACTTCAAAAAATTCCATTTCCCTTTTTTCAAAAGAGAATCAAAGATTCTTCTTGTTCCTCTCTAATTCTCATGTATATGAATGTGAATTCATATTCATTTTTCTCCGTAAACAACCCTTTCATTTACGATCAAAATCTTTTGGATCCTTTCTTGAGCGAACACATTTCTATGCAAAAATAGAATATCTTGTAGTAGTGCTTTGTAACGATTTTCAGAAAACCCTATGGTTGTTCAAAGACCCTTTTATGCATTATGTCAGATATCAAGGAAAATCGATTCTGGCTTCAAGGGGGGCTCATCTTCTGATAAAGAAATGGAAATCTCACCTTGTCAACTTTTGGCAATGTCATTTTGACTTGTGGTCTCAACCGGCCAGGATCCATATAAAGCAATTATATAATCATCCCTTCTATTTTCTGGGCTATCTTTCAAGTGTACGACTAAACTCTTCGGTGATAAGGAGTCAAATGCTAGAGAATTCGTTTCGAATAGATACTGCTATTAAGAAATTCGAGACCGTAG